CTATGGCTCGAATCTTTAGTATTCTCTTATTTATCACCTGTGTCTACTATTTAGGCAGAATGCCGTCGCCTATTGTCACTAAGAAACTGAAAGAAACCTCAGAAACGGAAGAAAGGGGAGAAAGAAAAGAAGAAAACGATGTAGAAACAACTTACGAAGAAGACAAAGATAGCCCAGACTACGAGGATTTTTATCTTGATACTCATCAAGATAATTGGGAATTGGTAAAACTTAACTTAAAAAAAGAAGAGAAAAATGAAAAAAATTCTTTTTGGTTTGAAAAACCTATTGTAACTTTTCTTTTCGATTATAAACGATGGAATCGACCATATAGATATATAAAAAATGATCGATTTGAAAATGCTATACGGAATGAAATGTCACAATATTTTTTTTATATATGCCCAAGTGATGGAAAACAAATAATATCTTTTACATATCCACCAAGTTTATCGACTTTTTCAGAAATGATAGAACGAAAAATTTCTTTGTACACGGCAGAAAAACTATCCCACGAGGACTTGTATAATTATTGGGTTCATACCAATGAACAAAAAAAATACAACTTGAACAATGAATTGATAAGTCGAATCAAAATTCTAGAAAAAGAGAAAGGATCTCTTGCTTTAGATATGCTAGAAAAAAGGACCAGATTATGCGATGATGAGAATGAACAAGAATACTTGCAAAAAAGGTATGATCCTTTTTTGAATGGACCTTATCGAGGAACAATAAAAAAATTTGATTCACGTGCAATCATGAACGATTTAATAACTTCCACAGCAGATTCCGTAGAAATGTTTTGGATAAATAAGATTCATGGTCTCTTTCATAATGATTCTCGAGAATTAGAACATCAAAAGAATACGTTTGGCTTTAGCGGGAAATTTGTATTGAATTCGATTAGGAATTCCTTAACCTCAATCGATGAATTCTCTTTTGGACACGCACGACGAATTGATTCAGAAAGTCAAGCAAAATCTTTGAAATTTATATTCGATGTAATTTCAACTGATCCAAACGATCTAACAACAATTAGAAGGAAATCTATTGGAATGGAAGAAATCAGTAAAAGGGTTTCTCGTTGGTCATACAAATTGACAGACGATTTAGAAGAAGAGGAAGAAGAAAATGAAGAAGAATCGACGGAAGATCCCGAAATTCGTTCAAGAAAAGGCAAACGCGTGGTAATTTATACTGATAACGGTCAGAGTACTAATTCCAGTACTAGTAATAATAGCACTAATGATGAAGAAGAGGAAGTGGCTTTGATACGTTACTCACAACAATCGGATTTTCGCCGGGGTATAATCAAAGGATCCATACGTGCTCAAAGACGTAAAACAGTTATTTGGGAAATGTTTCAAGCAAATGTGCATTCTCCACTTTTTTTTGATCGCATAGACAAAACATTTTTTTTTTCGTTTTTTGATATCTCTAAAATGATTAATCATATTTTTAGGAATTGGGTAGGGGAAAACCCAGAATTGCAAATTTCGTATTTTGAGGAGGAAGAGACAAAAGAAAAGGAGAAAACAAAGGAAGAGAAAGAAGAAGAAAATGAACGAATAGCAATATCAGAAGCTTGGGATACCTTTATATTTACTCAAGCAATAAGAGGTTTCATGTTAGTAACCCAATCTTTTCTTAGAAAATACGTTATATTACCCTTATTGATAATAGCTAAAAATATCGGTCGTATGTTATTATTGCAATTCCCCGAATGGTACGAGGATTTGAAGGAATGGAATAAAGAAATGCATGTTAAATGTACCTATAATGGCGTTCAATTATCAGAAACAGAATTTCCCCAAAATTGGTTAACAGACGGTATTCAGATAAAGATTCTATTTCCTTTCTGTCTGAAACCTTGGCGAAGATCTAAAGTACGATCTCATCATAGAGATAGAGATCAGAAAATAAGGAAAAAGGAGAAAAAAGACAATTTTTGTTTTTTAACAGTCTGGGGAAGGGAAGCAGAACTACCTTTTGGGTCTCCCCGAAAACGACCTTCTTTTTTTGAACCCATTTTTAACGAACTCGAAAAAAAAACGAGAAAAGCGAAAAGGCAATTTTTTCAAGTTATAAGGGTTTTCAAAGAAAGAAGAAAAGGTTTTCTAAAAGTTTCAAAAGAAAAAACAAGAATAGTTCTAGTTATAAACCTAATAATGAAAGAACTTGAAAAAGTAAACCCCATTTTCTTATTGAAATTGAGAAAGGTAAAAGTATATGAATCGAATGAAAACGAAAAAGATTCCAATATAAATAATAAGATTATCCGAGAATCGACCATTCGAATTCGATCCGCGAATTGTGTAAATGAAAATTATTCACTCATAGAAACAAAAATGAAAGATCTTGCTAATAAGACAATCACAATTAGGACTCAAATAGAAGGAATCACAAAAGGCAAGAAAAAAATAGTTCGAGCTTGTGATGATAAAAGATCGGAATCGAAGAAGGATATTTGGCAAATATTCAAAAGAAAAAATATCCGAGTAATACGTAAATCACATTATTTTATGAAATCCTTCGTTGAAAAAATATACATGGATATATTACTATGTATCATTAAGATTCCAAGGATCAATGCACAACTTTTCTTTGAATCAACAAAAAAAATGATCAACAAATCCATTTCCAACGCTGAAACAAATCAAGAAGGAATTGAGAAAACAAATCAAAATACAATGAACTTTATTTCGACTATAAAAAATCCGTTTTCGAATTTTTCTAATACTAATATTAGTAATCAAAATATTAGGAATAATAATTGTGACTTATCTTCTTTGTCTCAAGCCTATGTATTTTACAAATTATCACAAAATCAATTACTTAACAAGTATCATTTGAAATCTGTACTTCAATATCACCACACCTATCCTTTTCTTAGGGATATAATCAAGAATTATTGTACGACACGAGGAATATTTGATTCCAAACCAAGGCAAAAAAAAATGCATAAGTCTGGAATGAATAAATGGAAAAATTGGTTAAGGGGTCATTATCAATACAATTTATCTCAGACCAAGTGGGATCACTTAGTACCGAAAAAATGGCGAAATAGAGTCAATCAATGTCGTACGATTCAAAAGAAAGACTCAATGAAATTAGATTTATATAAAAAAGAAAAAGACCAATTAATTCATTACACGAAACAAAATTACTATGCAGTGGACTCATCGATAAGTCAAAAAGAAAAATGGAAAAAACATTATGGATATGATCTTTTGTCATATAAATATATAAATTATGGGAATAGTAAGGACTCGTATATTTCTGGATCAACATTACAAATAGAGGACAAAAAAATTCCATATAATTTCAATACAAATACACTTAAATCCGAATCATTTTATAGATTGATAAGTATATCTATTAGTGATTATCTAGAAAAAAGATCTATTATTGATATGGACAAAAATATGGATAGAAAATTTTTTGATTGTAGAATTCTCCATTTTTGTATTAGAAATAATATCGATATTGAGACCTGGGCCAATACACATACCGGCACCAAGATTCATAAAAATGCTAAAACTGAAACTCAAAATTCTCAAAAATTTGAAAAAAAGGATCCTTTTTCTTTTACGATTCATCACAAAATCAACCCATCCAATCAAAAAAATATTTTTTTTGATTGGATAGGAATGAATCAAGAAAGGTTATATCATACCATATCAAATTTAGAACCTTGGTTTTTCCCAGAATTTGTACTACTTTTTGATGTGTATAAGATTAACCCGTGGATCATACCAATCAAATTACTTATTTTTAATTTTCATTTCGATGAAAAAAATATTAGTCAAAATGAAAAGATCGACGTAAATAAAAAAAAAAATCTTTCTATATTAGCTAATCAAAAAGAATATCTTGAATTAGAAAATTCCAACCAAAAAAAAAACAAACAACAAGGTCAAGGAGATTTTGTATCAGATCTACGAAAACAAAACAAAAAGAAAAATCTTGAAGAAGATTATACGGGAGCAGACATTAAAAAAGGTAGAAAGAAAAAACAATTCAAGAGCAAGAAAGAAGCAGAACTGGATTTCTTCCTGAAAAAATATTTGCTTTTTCAATTAAGATGGGATGATTCCTTGAATCAAAGAATGATCAATAATATCAAGGTATATTGTCTCCTACTTAGACTGATAGATCCAAGAGAAATTGCTATATCCTCAATTCAAAGAGGAGAGATGCATCTGGATGTAATGTTGATTCAGAAAGACCTAACTCTTACAGAATTGATAAAAAGAGGAATATTTATTATCGAACCAATTCGTTTATCTATGAAAAAGGATGGAAAATCTATTATATATCAAACCATAGGTATTTCATTGGTTGATAAGAATAAGCGCCAAACTAATGGAAAATGCATAATAAAAAGTGGATATGTTGAAAAAAAGAATTTTGATGGATCCATTGCACAACACAGCAATATGCTTGTGAATAGAAACAGAAATCATTTTGATTTCCTTGTTCCTGAAAATATTCTATCTCCCAGACGTCGTAGAGAATTTAGAATTTTAATTTGTTTCAATTCCCGGAATTGGAATGTTGTGAATCGAAATCCACTATTTTGCAATCAAAACAACATAAAAAACTGGGGACAATTTTTAAACGGGGAAAAGCATCTTAATACAGATGCAAATAAATTCATTAAATTCAAATCGTTTCTTTGGCCCAATTATCGATTAGAAGATTTAGCTTGTATGAATCGTTATTGGTTTGATACCAATAACGGTAGTCATTTCAGTATGTCAAGAATACATATGTATCCACGATTCAGAATTAGTTAATAGTATATTTCCTATATATCTATCGCATGCCATATTCGGTGGATAAAAACCGAAAGATATACACATACACCATGTTACATTCTGATAAATGTATCATCCCTTTCTATCCAAATCAAATTTGTAATTTGATTTGGATAAAATTAATATCAATTTTAAGTAGTGTATATGAAGAAATCCCATTTTTTTTGTACTAGATTCAAATAACTGGAACTAACTGGTATAATAATAATTATTATTTTTCCTGATCGGTAAAATACACGGAAAAGAAAAAAATAGAAAAATTGGTTTTTTTATGGTCAAAAATGCATTCATCTTAGCTATTCGACAAGAAAAAGAAAAAAACTGTGGATCTGTTGAATTTCAAGTATTCAGTTTTACGGATAAGATACGGAAACTCACTTCACATTTGGAATTACATAAAAGAGATTTTTTATCACAAAGGGGCCTACGGAAAATTCTGGGAAAACGTCAACGGCTACTGGATTATTTGTCAAAGAAAAATAGAGTACGTTATAAGAAATTAATTGGTCAATTAGGTATTCGGGAGTCAAAAACTCGTTAATTTGAAGGTTGGTTTGCATTTTTTTCTTTAGTTATTAGTAGTTATGAAATTTTTCATTTTGATGAACTTTGTTTGATAAATTCATGGAATAATGAATTAAGGAAGAAAAGATATGACTGTACCGGCTACAAGAAAAGATCTCATGATAGTTAATATGGGTCCTCATCACCCATCAATGCATGGTGTTCTTCGACTGATCGTTACTCTTGATGGTGAAGATGTTATTGACTGTGAACCCGTATTGGGTTATTTACACAGAGGGATGGAAAAAATAGCAGAAAATCGAACAATTATACAATATTTGCCTTATGTAACACGGTGGGATTATTTAGCCACTATGTTCACAGAAGCAATAACAGTAAATGCACCAGAACGATTGGAAAGTGTTCAAGTACCTAAAAGAGCCAGTTACATTAGAGTCATTATGCTGGAATTGAGTCGTATAGCTTCTCATTTATTATGGCTTGGGCCCTTTATGGCGGATATCGGCGCACAGACTCCCTTTTTCTATATTTTCAGAGAAAGGGAATTGTTATATGATCTATTCGAAGCTGCTACGGGTATGCGAATGATGCATAATTATTTCCGTATTGGGGGGGTTGCTGCTGATCTGCCTTATGGCTGGATAGATAAATGTTTGGATTTCTGTGATTACTCTTTAACAGGAATTGCTGAATATCAAAAACTTATTACACGGAATCCCATTTTTTTGGAACGAGTTGAAGGAGTGGGCATTATTGGTGGAGAAGAAGCAATAAATTGGGGTTTATCAGGGCCGATGTTACGTGCTTCTGGAATACAATGGGATCTTCGTAAAGTTGATAGTTATGAGTGTTACAATAAATTCGATTGGGAAGTCCAATGGCAAAAAGAAGGAGATTCACTAGCTCGTTATTTAGTCCGAATCGGTGAAATGAAGGAATCTATAAAAATTATTCAACAGGCTCTAGAAGGAATTCCTGGGGGACCCTATGAAAATTTAGAAGTCCGGCGCTTTGATAGAGCAAAAAATTCCGAATGGACTAATTTTGAATATAGATTTATTACTAAAAAACTTTCACCCAATTTTGAATTGTCGAAACAAGAACTTTATGTAAGAGTAGAAGCCCCAAAAGGAGAATTAGGAATTTATTTGATAGGAGATAGTAGTGTTTTCCCCTGGAGATGGAAAATTCGGCCACCTGGTTTTATCAATTTGCAAATTCTCCCTCAATTAGTTAAAAGAATGAAATTGGCCGATATCATGACGATACTAGGTAGTATAGATATCATTATGGGAGAAGTTGATCGTTGAAATGATAATTGATACGACAGAAGTAGAAGTACAAGCTATCAATTCTTTTTCTAGATTGGAATCCTTAAAAGAAGTTTATGGACTCATATGGATCTTTGTTCCCATTTTCACCCTTCTATTAGGAATCACAATAGGGGTCCTAGTAATTGTGTGGTTAGAAAGAGAAATATCCGCAGCAATACAACAACGTATTGGGCCTGAATATGCCGGTCCGTTGGGGATTCTTCAAGCTCTAGCAGATGGGACCAAATTACTTTTTAAAGAGGACCTACTTCCATCTAGAGGAGATATTCGTTTGTTTAGCGTGGGACCGTCTATAGCGGTCATATCAGTTCTACTAAGTTATTTAGTAATTCCTTTTGGATATCGCCTTATTTTAGCCGATCTCAGTATAGGTGTTTTTTTATGGATCTCCATTTCAAGTATTGCTCCTATTGGACTTCTTATGTCAGGATATGGATCGAACAATAAATATTCCTTTTTAGGTGGTCTACGGGCTGCTGCTCAATCTATTAGTTATGAAATACCATTAACTCTATGTGTATTATCAATATCTCTACGTGTGATTCGTTGGAACATGATTATTTTCCCTTCTCTCTAGAAATAAAGTAAAGAGGTTGAATATATTGAATGGATATTTTAATTTTTTATTCATCATTGGGGTTGATGAGTTAAACTAGATAGTTATATGAGTAAAATCAAACTGCTTAGAAATTTGCAGTAAGAAGAGAAAATCTCATTCCCTATGTACAAGAATATAAACATAAGCAGTATATAAACTGTTTACCCCAAGATTAAGATTCTTTGACTAATTCTCATATCTTGAAGCGGGTACAAAAGATCAACGTATGGGGGTTCTACTACTTTTTTATATGTATTACCATACGGGGGATCAATCAAAAATCAGTGAACAGTTAGGAACACCAAGGTACACAAAGGATTAGTAATAGAGATAATATAAGGTATCAAAAAACGGTATTGTTATATAAAACTTTGGATAAAACGAATCATAATGGGGACTTTAAGTTGGTAGAAATGACCAAGCAGTACTTCCCCACGATTCCGATCTAGAGTATGCTCCTATTCACTGATTAAAGAAATGACTATCAAAAACGAATTAATCCTTTATTTTTTTTTTCAGAGTACCCTCCCTCTGAGAAAGAAGAACAGGAACAAAAGAAATAGAATTCAAAAATAGAATGAGAAAAATGAATAAATAATAATACAAAGGATCTTTATTTATTATTTTCCTCATCCATATCTATACATAACATATAGAATTCTTATCATGAATTTTGAATTAATACCCAATTCTTTCTTTATAGTTATTGATAGAACATATTTATTGATATAACGAGTATTTTATTAAAAGATTAAGTTATTACCAAACAAAGAGAAATTAAAATTGTAATGGATAAGATCAATTCGGAAGCACCTTTTCTATTTGAGCAGACGGAATTTCATTGGTCTAATTTTTGGCTTCCCGATGTATATTTACCATCTAAATAAGGACGGAGATAATATCGAGCAAGTTCTTACATTTATTTGTGGCCATAGAGGAGCCGTATGAAGCCGAAGTCTCATGTACGGTTTTGAAATAGCGATGCGAGCAGTGATGTTATTATCGACTATGATTATCTAACAGTTTAAGTACAGTTGATATAGTTGAGGCGCAGTCAAAATATGGATTTTGGGGGTGGAATCTGTGGCGTCAGCCTATCGGGTTTGTTGTTTTTCAAATTTCTTCTCTAGCAGAATGTGAAAGATTACCCTTCGATTTACCAGAAGCAGAGGAAGAATTAGTAGCAGGTTATCAAACGGAATATTCAGGTATCAAATACGCTTTATTTTACCTTGCTTCTTACCTAAATTTATTAGTTTCTTCATTATTTATAACAGTTCTTTACTTAGGTGGGTGGAATTTCTCTATTCCGTATATATCTATTCCTGAACTTTTCGGAATAAATCAAATGGATGGAGTCTTTGGAACGACAATTGGGATATTTATTACATTAGCTAAAGCTTATTTGTTTCTGTTCATTCCTATCGCAGCAAGATGGACTTTACCTAGAATGAGAATGGACCAGTTATTAAATCTTGGATGGAAATTTCTTTTACCTATTTCCCTGGGTAATCTATTATTGACAACTTCTTCCCAACTTGTTTCACTATAAATACTATAAATAATAGAATAAGATAACGATATTCTAGATTCATAATCGATCTCAAACAAGAGAAAGAAACATCAATTTATTCACGGAGATCCACAATATGTTCCCTATGGTGACCGGGTTCATAAATTATGGTCAACAAACAATACGAGCAGCAAGGTACATTGGTCAAAGTTTCATAATTACCTTATCCCATACAAATCGTTTACCTGTAACTATTCAATATCCTTATGAAAAATCGATCACATCGGAGCGTTTCCGTGGTCGAATCCACTTTGAATTTGATAAATGTATTGCTTGTGAAGTATGTGTTCGTGTATGTCCCATAGATCTACCCGTTGTTGATTGGAAATTTGAAAAAAATATTAAAAAGAAACAATTGCTTAATTATAGTATTGATTTTGGGGTCTGTATATTTTGTGGTAACTGTGTCGAGTATTGTCCAACAAACTGTTTATCAATGACTGAAGAATATGAACTTTCTACTTATGATCGTCACGAATTGAATTATAATCAAATTGCTTTGGGTCGGTTACCAATGCCAGTAATTGGAGATTACACAATTCAAACAGTTATAAATTCGACTCAAATCAAAATAGACAAGGATAACCCCCTTGATTCAAGAACGGTTACTGATTACTAAGATTTCCTTTTGATATAAAGGATCCAAGCACCTTTTGGGGGGTTGGTCAGAAATTACAAATAATAACTATTGATTGTTGAGAATCACTCTTTGTTTTAAACTGAGAATATGGTTTAGTGATGATTTTAAAATAGAAAATAGATAAAAAGGAAAGTAGGATTGGCCAATAACTTTAATAACTTTATCTATATCTACATTAATCCATATTAAGATTGAATTCAATTGGGAACCCATCATATACAATAAAAAAAAATAAAGGTAACACCCTTTTCTTTCCTGGACTATTTAGTAAGGTCATGAAATATTTCGACTTATTTATCTGTTATACATAATGGATTTACCTGGACCAATACACGATATACTTGTAGTATTTCTGGGATCAGTTCTTATATTAGGAGGTCTGGGAGTAGTATTATTTACCAATCCAATTTATTCTGCCTTTTCGTTGGGATTGGTTCTTGTTTGTATATCCTTATTCTATATTCTATCAAACTCCTATTTTGTAGCTGCCGCACAGCTCCTTATTTATGTAGGAGCCATAAATGTCTTAATCATATTTGCTGTTATGTTCATGAATGGTTCAGAATATTCGAACGATTCCTATTTTTGGACTGTTGGAGATGGAGTCACTTCACTGGTTTGTATAAGTATTCTTTTTTCACTAATTACTACTATCTTAGATACGTCATGGTATGGAATTATTTGGACTACAAGATCAAATCAGATTATAGAACAGGACCTTATTAGTAACGTTCAACAAATTGGAATTCATTTATCAACAGATTTTTATCTTCCGTTTGAACTCATTTCTATAATTCTTTTAGTTTCTTTGATAGGTGCAATTACTATGGCTCGTCAATAAGAAATACTTAGAATTAATACAATTATTATAAATTCAAAATCCAATGAAAAAGGGAAAGTTTTTCATTTAATCTACTGCTGATACCCTCTTTTTTCTGTAATTACTCGATTCTGGTCAATCAAATCGGTTGAATTGTTGTTCATATTGAAATGAATCGAGATTCATGAGGAGTTAGCCAATGATGTTTGAACATATACTTTTTTTGAGCGTCTACTTATTTTCTATCGGTATTTATGGATTGATCACAAGTCGAAACATGGTTAGAGCACTTATGTGTCTTGAGCTTATACTAAATTCGGTTAATATAAATCTCGTAACATTTTCGAATATATTTGATAGTCGCCAATTAAAAGGAGACATTTTCTCAATCTTTGTTATAGCCATTGCGGCTGCGGAAGCAGCTATTGGGCTAGCTATTGTTTCGTCGATTTATCGTAACAGAAAATCAACTCGTATCAATCAATCAAATTTGTTGAATAATTAGTCATAACTATCATATAAATATAAATAAAGACATAAATAATATAAATAAAATATAGATATAAATTATTTCATTTTTTATTCTTTTTTTTATAGTAATATGTATAGTAATATATTTTTATATTACTATTGAAATATTGATGATCTGTTGGCCAATGTCAATGTGAAGTCATATGTGTGACTTGTATAATCATGGTTGTTGAAACGGAAATCAAAGTATCTTGGTCCTTTCTCATGAACAGATTTAGAAATATATTGATTTTTAACATTAGATTTTTTGATAAACCATTGATTCGTCTGGTGTCTACAATACAATATAAATATATAATTCATTTCCTCCTGATTTTACTTTACCAGATCGAAAATTTTTTATGTTCAAAACTGGAATTTATAGACCCAATGTCACATTCAGTAAAAATTTATGATACATGTATAGGGTGTACTCAATGTGTACGAGCCTGCCCCACAGATGTATTGGAAATGATACCTTGGGACGGATGTAAAGCTAAGCAAATTGCTTCCGCGCCAAGAACCGAGGACTGTGTAGGTTGTAAGAGATGTGAATCCGCTTGTCCAACAGATTTTTTGAGTGTCCGTGTTTATTTATGGCATGAAACAACTCGCAGCATGGGTCTATCTTATTGATACGTTATAAAAAATTCCACTTGAATCATTTGATTCCTTTTTACCGACAAAAACCCGTACTCGAGAAAATATATTATTCCGAGCACGGGTTTTTTGGTCAAAATGCATCTTGTCTTTATCACGAGTTATTTCCCTTGGTTAACACTACTTGTAGTTTTGCCGATATTCGCGGGTTCTTCCATTTTCTTTCTTCCTCATAGGGGGAATAAGGTAATTAGGTGGTATACTATATGTATATGCTTATTAGAACTCCTTCTAACAACCTATGTGTTCTGTTATCATTTCCAATTGGATGATCCATTAATTCAATTGGAGGAGGATTTAAAATGGATAAATGTTTTTGATTTTCACTGGAGACTGGGAATCGATGGACTTTCCATAGGACCTATTTTACTGACAGGATTTATCACTACTTTAGCCACTTTAGCAGCTTGGCCTGTTACTCGAAATTCGCGATTGTTCTATTTCCTGATGTTAGCAATGTACAGTGGCCAAATAGGATTATTTTCTTCTCGAGACCTTTTACTTTTTTTTCTCATGTGGGAGTTAGAATTAATTCCTGTTTACTTACTTTTATCCATGTGGGGAGGAAAGAAACGTTTGTACTCAGCCACAAAGTTTATTTTGTACACTGCGGGGGGTTCCATTTTTCTCTTAATAGGAGTTCTAGGTATGGGTTTATATGGTTCCAATGAACCGATATTGGATTTTGACAGATTAGCTAATCAGTCATATCCTGTGACATTAGAAATAATATTCTATTTGGGCTTCCTTATTGCTTATGCTGTCAAATCGCCGATTATACCCCTACATACATGGCTACCAGATACCCATGGGGAAGCACATTACAGTACATGTATGCTTCTAGCTGGAATCTTATTAAAAATGGGGGCATATGGATTGATTCGGATCAATATGGAATTATTACCGCACGCCCACTCTATATTTTCTCCCTGGTTGGTGATAATAGGGACAATACAAATAATCTATGCAGCTTCAACCTCTCTTGGTCAACGCAATTTAAAAAAGAGAATAGCCTATTCTTCTGTATCTCACATGGGTTTCATAATTATAGGAATTGGTTCTATAACCGACATGGGACTCAACGGAGCCGTTTTACAAATACTCTCTCACGGATTTATTGGTGCTGCACTTTTTTTCTTGGTAGGAACGAGTTGTGATAGAATACGTCTTGTTTATCTCGACGAAATGGGGGGGATATCAATCCCAATGCCAAAAATATTTACCATGTTTAGTAGTTTCTCGATGGCTTCTCTTGCATTGCCAGGAATGAGTGGTTTTGTTGCAGAATTAGTAGTATTTTTGGGAATAATTACCAGTCCAAAATATCTTTTAATGCCCAAAATACTAATTACCTTTGTAATGGCAATTGGAATGATATTAACTCCTATTTATTTATTATCTATGTTACGTCAGATGTTTTATGGATACAAACTATTCAATGTTCCAAACTCCAATTTTGTGGATTCTGGACCACGAGAACTATTTGTTTCAATCTGTATCTTTTTACCCGTAATAGGGATTGGTATTTATCCTGATTTTGTTCTTTCGCTATCAGTTGACAAGGTACAAGCTATCCTATCTAATTATTTTCATAGATAGTTTTCATTAATCAGATAGAAAACAAAGTCTTAGAATTTGGAATTTGAAGACTTTTGAGCTGTACAACACAAAAAATAAAGTGAATTAGAATTATAATAAGATATATTCCGAGTTTTTGAGAACCATTTGAATCAAGGAATCATTCAAATGGTTCTCAAAAACCTGCACAAACTTTCCGTTACGTATGGTACGACGGTCTTATGTATTCCTCATGGAATTTATTCAATTAGATGTTAATGTGAATGAACCATAACTATGTAGACCTATTCCTAATAGATTGATCCCAAAATAGCATATCCAAATTATAAGAAATCCTATAGACGCTACAAGTGACGAATTCGTACCTTGCAAACTTTGATTTGTTCTAGTATGTGAATAAATCGCGAATATGGTCCAAGTAATAAATGCCCAAGTTTCTTTGGGGTCCCAATTCCAATAAGATCCCCATGCCTCGTTAGCCCATACTGCTCCAGAAAGAATACCTATGGTTAAAAAGGTAAACCCTAAACTAATGACACGATAACTCCAATAATCCAAACGCTGAGTTAATTGATATTTGTAATAATTTTGAAATGGAACAAAAGAAGTGTGTTTAAAAACATTTTTTTTTTTGTTCAAGTATTCGATTTTGTCAAAGAAAAATGACTTAATCTTAATTAAGAAAATTTTTCTTTGACAAAAAATATCGATGTTTTTACGAAATGTAATGACTAGAAAAGCGACTGATAATAACGACCCACATAAAAGAGCTGCATAGCTCAATAACATCATACTTACGTGCATCATTAACCACTGAGATTGTAGAGCAGGTACTAATCTTGACGATTGATGCATTTCACTTGAAAGACCCGATGTGGCGAAACCTTGGGTAAAAATGGCACTTGGGGCGGTTATTGCGCTTAAATCATTTTTATGATTCCATATCTTGGAAATTAGATGAATAATGGAAAAACTCCACGAAAGGAAGATTAAAGACTCGTATAAATTACTTAATGGAAAATGTCTCGAAGAAATCCAACGAGTAACTAATAATCCTGTTATAGAAAAAAAAGTAACTATCATTCCTTTTTCCGACGAATCACGCAACCCTATGATTTCGTGTACTAATAGGGTCATCAAATGAATCGTAATCACAATTGAAATGATCGAAAAAGAGAGATGAGTTAATATATGTTCTAAAGTCACAAATATCATACATAAAAAAGGTCCCATTACAGAATGGAAATCGGGAATTAAATACATTATAGGATCCATTGTATCTTTTTTACAGTATGCCGCCACTCGGACTCGAACCGAGATGCTCTAGCACTGCTTCCTAAGAGCAGCGTGTCTACCGATTTCACCATAGCGGCTTACTTGAAATAATAATAGTCAATTCATGTTGAATCGTCTAGATCTAGATTCAAGGATTCAATATAGTTTAGGAAATATTAGAACTGATAAATAAGAGCTCCTTAAAATTCATCTTTGAATTTTCAATAATTTTTACTTAGGTTAGTATCATCGTAGGTTCAGTTTTAAGAATCCACTTTTACGTACTATCTGTATATTAAGTTCTCCCGGAACACTTGTAACTTGAAATACAAATTTGGTTTTCAGTCGAAACAGAAACTAAGAATTGTGAATTGTCCTCTTTTTATATTTTTTATTTATTTTGAATTGAATCCACGAAATCAGATAAATGAAAAACAAATTGTCAAAGAGATTTTTTTTCTAAACGAACAAAAAAAAAAAAAAAAAAATAAATAGGATTTCATATGTATCACAATTCAATTACTAAATTTAAGTAATTTTTCTAACAATTTGGATACTTTTCTTAGTATCATTAAGTATTAATTAATTAATTAAAATATATAATATAAAATGAATATAATACTTTTTGTTGTTTGTTGTGTACATAATTTCTAAATAAAATTATGATAATATTTTATTTATGAAACCAACTTGGTCTTGAGTTAAGCATATAATAAAACAAAAGAGTTTCCGCATCCATCACAATTTTCTTTTCACAACGGAAAAATAGAATGAACAAAGATTTTTCCATTGTGAAAAGAAAATGAATAGGAAAAAAACATCTCACGAATTAATAAATAGATTCTAATAAAAACTAGAATGAAAAAAAAAAAATAATGATACTTAGAACCGACAGATAGAGAAATTCTTATTCTACATATCATAGCAGCTAGTTCTAACTAATATTGTATTGAGTTCAATACATCAATACATTTAGTTAAAGGGAATTATTCATATTCCAAAATGGGAAATTCTTCTAGCCATGGAAATTCCGATTATTCCAAGATTTTCTTATTTGTTTGTCGCACAAAAAAACTTTTTGAATCTCCAGTAGAAACTGACTTTGCTAAAGAAAAAGCTTTTATTGCAGCTAAATATCCTTTTTTCTTCCAAATATTTCTACGAATACGTTTTTTTGATATAGAAGTACGTTTTTTTGGAACTGCCATTCAAAAAAAAAGAGTTACTAATTTTTATTGTTGTATGTGAAAGACATGTATTGCTCAAAATAGATCGTTCTTTTTAGTCATTTTCTATACTTAACTTAATTTCGTCGATAATAGTTTTTTCAGAACATACAATACAAATATATTATTTATCTATTTATATATAAATATATGTATGACATGCATGTCACATATATAACAATGTCACATATTAACACACTAGGCAAAAAAATAGAAGAAAAGGGGGGGGGGAAATTCGAAAAGGAATTTTTATGACTATTAGTTTGGAATTGAATAAGCTCATATTGCCGTGTCTATAATTTAAATTCAAACTTAAACTACAATTAGTGGTTAATATGTTAAACAAGACATTCTATTACCTAAGAAGGAGAACCTCAATTTTTAGTTATTTTTTTTTTATTTTTCAGTTCTATACGAAATAAAGAGTATTAGAATATTTCTGATACTTTCTTATTGGATTGGAATCCAATCAATTAGTTCCGCAATGAGTTAGGTAATTACTACAAATAAAATCACTAGAATAACTAGGTCTTTTTTTTTTTAGTCTATTTATTGAGGCATGCTATGATTTATATTCTACTGTTTTGGTATGATTGTTTTTACTTACTATACTATAGTATATGATATGATTACATATTGCCAGAATAGGATGGTAGTATAGTCGTAGAATGATTCAAAATCTCATATTTCCCATTTTTTTTTATTTTATTAACTATCTTTCTTTAGTTAATTCTTTAGTTAAAGTTAATAACTAAGTAATTACTCTTATCTAGCTATTTGGTCATATCATTTGAATTGGAACTTTTGAATATTTCCAATATCTGAGAAAAGTAAGAATAATGAAAAATAAAAATAGTTGATTTTTTTATTGTTCCTTTCGAAAGCGATAAGAATTGATGAATCGGAAACAATTAAATTATAAGAAAAAAATGAAAATTTGTTTTTTTTATGGAACATACATATAAATATGCATGGATAATACCCTTTCTTCCATTTCCAGTTACTATGTTAATAGGATTTGGACTTCTGCTTATTCCGACAGCAACAAAAAATATTCGTCGTATGTGGGCTTTTCCGAGTGTTTTGATGCTAAGTATAGCTATGGCATTTTCGGCCAATCTATCTATTCAGCAAATAAATGGAAATTTTATCTATCAATATCTATGGTCTTGGACCGTCAATAATGATTTTTCTTTAGAGTTCGGACACTTGATCGATCCACTTACTTCTATTATGTCAATATTAATTACTACTGTTGGAATTATGGTTCTTATTTATAGTGACAATTATATGTCTCACGATCAAGGATATTTGAGATTTTTTGCCTATATGAGTTTTTTCAATAGTTCTATGTTAGGATTAGTTACTAGTTCCAATTTGATACAAATTTATATTTTTTGGGAACTTGTAGGAATGTGTTCCTATTTATTAATAGGTTTTTGGTTCACACGACCGAGTGCGGCAAGTGCTTGCCAAAAAGCTTTTGTAACCAATCGTATAGGGGATTTTGGTTTATTATTAGGAATTTTAGGACTTTATTGGATAACTGGTAGTTTAGAATTTCGGGATTTGTTCGAAATAGTTAATAACTTGGTTCATCATAATGGAGTAAATTCCTTATTTGCTACTCTGTGTGCTTCTTTTTTATTCGTTGGTGCAGTTGCTAAATCCGCACAATTCCCCCTTCACATATGGTTACCTGATGCTATGGAAGGACCCACTCCCATTTCTGCTCTTATACATGCTGCTACTATGGTAGCAGCGGGAATTTTCCTTGTAGCTCGGCTTCTTCCTCTTTTCATAGTTATACCTTCCATAATGAATATCATTTCTTCAATAGGCGTAATAACAGTACTATTAGGAGCTACTTTGGCTCTTGCTCAAAGAGACATTAAAAGAAGTTTAGCTTACTCGACAATGTCTCAATTGGGTTATATTATG